GTTTTCTTTATTTCTGGTGGAATTTTCCTGCTTCTTATTTCTTTCTAATGATGTTCTATAAATACAGGATTTCTTCTTAGTTTCAGAATGAATATATTTATATGATAAAAGATCATATCTATAGTTTTTTTCAAAATTATCCTCTTTATTTGATAATAAATAGACTTTCAAATTTTGTTTTTTTTTGTAATCAAAAAAAGGGTCTTTTTCATAGGAATACCATTTCTTTAAATCATTATTTTGAGAGGTATTTATCCCATTTCGCCATTTTTGGGGGACTAATCTAGACCATGTAATCTGAGATAAATCGTATTGATAATGACCTCTTAACCAGTTTTTCCATGGATTCATTCCATAATTTGGAAGTTTCTTATGTCTTATTTCGGAATCAAATATTCCTTGTCTTCCAAAAAAATCCTTTATTTCATTCTTAAGAAAAAAAGATGGTCCATTATATTGAAGAATAGATCTTACCTTATTGAAGTTAATTGCTTGGGTTTGTGATAATTTAAAAAATACATATTTTTGTGACAAGTAAGATAAATCAAAAAAAATATGTGACTTTCGCTTACTATTTCTAAGATTATCAAATATCTTTTTTATAGTCATAGGCGAAATAAAGTCAATTTTATTTTGTTTTGTTTTATTAATCCTTTCTTGATCTTGATTTCTTTTATTATTGTCAATGTATTTCTCAACAATTTTTTTTGTTGATTCCATAAAAAGGTATACAGTGATTCTGCGCATATTAATGATACATAGAAAGATATCAATGTATATTTTTTCAATGCAAAATTGAATTAATAATTCAATATTTTTTCTTTTTAATAGTTTCCAAATTTTTGGGGGTGATTCTCCATTATTCTTTTTATTTTTTTTCATTATTTCTATTTGATTTCTGATTGTGTTTCTTCTATCAATTCTATGTTTCATTTCTTCTTTTGCCTGTAAATAATTTGTCCAACCTGTAGCTCGATTTTGACTAAGTGATTCATGAATTATCTTATTACTGATTATAGAATCATTTTCTGTTTGAGTTTGACTTGATTCATATATTTCTCTCGGTATAAATAATGGAATTTTTGTTCCTTTTAAAAGTTCTTTTATTATTTGTTTTACAAATAAAACAGCTTTTGTTTGTTTCTTTGTTATTTTTTTTAAAACTCTTCGAACTCTAAAATTGAATTTTCTGATTTCGACTTTATAGTCTATATCTTTAAAAATGGGTTCAAAAAAGGAAGGTGTTTTTCGAGGAGGCCCAAAAGGATATTCTGTTTCCATTCCCAAAACTGTTAAAAAACAAGAATCAAAATCATCCTGTTGCTTTCGATCGCTATCAGAGAGTCGTAGTTTAGATCTGTGCCAAGGTTTCAAATGAAAAGGATATAGGATTTTGATCTGAAAACCTTCTCTTAACCAATTTTTAGGAAATTCCGTTTTGGAGAATTGAAGACCATTATAGCTGCACTTTAGATAAATTTCTCTATTCCAATCTTGGAAATCCTCATACCATTCCGGAGATTGCCGTAATAAAATACGGCCAATATTCTTAACTATTATGAATAAGGGTAATTTAATATATCTTCTAAAAATTGATTGAGCTAGTAACAGAACACTTCTTGTTTTTTGTGCATATGGAATGTTATCCCAGAATTCCATTGCGTCTTCCTGGTTATTTTTTTTTATTTGGAATTGTTGATCTAAAATTTCGAATTCTGACTTTTTACCCAACCAATCTCTAATATTAAAAAAAAGTTTCATTAGGTTGGATATAGGAAAAGGAAAATCCTCCATTTTTTCCAAAAAAAGGGGGGAATGGGGATTTCCTTGAGAGGGTCCCCAAATAACCATTTTACGCCTTTGAACGCGCATAGATCCTTTTATTACGGCTCGACGAAAATCCGGTTCTTCTAAATAACTTATAAAACCCGAATCTCTATTAAATTTTGTATAAAGATTATAATTCTTGAAATGAGACTTCTTAAAACTTCGTCTGGAACGAGTTAAAAAAGCTATACGTTTAAATCTTCTTGTTCGAAGCTGGTGATCCAGCCCTTGCATTAGGCCTTGTTCTTTTCGTCGTTTTTTAAAATGTTGTTCCAACTCATTGATTAATTTGTATGACCATCGAGGGGGTTTTTTACCTATTTTGTTTATTCCAATAGATTTTTTTTCACGCTTAGGGTTAGTTAGAATTGCGTTCAATGAAAACTTTAACCTATTATTTGAATCTATTTTTACTTGTTTTTTTTCTGATCTTTCCATTTTCTGTTCATATTCTGGAGAATTAGAATAGGGAAGAAGGATATCATGAATTTGATTTAGTTCAGATGTTTCTGTGCAATTTTCTATCGAAGTTTCGTTTATGATTGAAGAAGAAAATAATTTCTTCATTCTTCCACGATACATCCCATTTAAAAAGGGATCATACATTTTAACTAGGCAATTTTTGTTTTTAGGCTCAGTATTACATAATTTAACTAGGAAATTTTTTTTGTTT